TTCTAGAAAAGTTCTGATAAACCTGGAAAAAATAGAAACTAAGAATAGGAATCTTCGACAAATCGAATCAAGAACCCTTCTTATTTCGACACCGGAAAGGGATGTGGAAGATTCCCTTTCCAGCGTCGAAGACTAGGACAACGAATAATACCTTTTATAATCCCTTCTTCCCCTCATTTATCCTTTCTTTCTTTATATTCTCCGCTTACTTATCTTATGTTTAGTATCTAGTTCTAGTGGAATTTGATTCTATTAGAATAGAAAACTATTGACACATTGTATGACATTTCAATCTGACAATAGTGACATCGTCACACCCCTCCAATTCGGATTGAAAAAACAAAGAAAAGAAGGGCTAAAGTAAAATAGCCTTCTTCGCAATATAAATACTCTTATTTAGTATTTAGGAATGCAGTACAAAAAATTCCCGACATCTGGTAGAAAAAGAATAGAAACAAGCAAAAGACTTTAGACTTTTCATCATTTTTTTGATCATACATAAAGAAAACAAGAATTTGGTTCTTTTTCCATTTTACAAACTTGATGTTGATAAATCCGCGGATCTAGAAATTCATTTCGGACAATTGAACCTTCTCGAACTGTTTCTTTTTAAGAACCAAAAAGATTTGTGCCAAAACAACAGATGCCAAAAAGAAAAAAAGTCCTTGGACACGTAATGGATCTTGAAGTACTACTTCAGCATCTCCCTGACCGAATCCACCCACATTAGGATTACTTGTTAATGGTTGATCAAGTTTGATAGATTCGCCCTCTGAAACAAGAAGTTCTGGTCCTGGAGGAATAATATCAACCACTTGACGCCCATCCGATGCATTCGCTATGGTTATTTCGTATCCCCCTTTTTCTTTTCGTATGATTTTGCTTACTATACCCGCTGCTGTAGCATTATAAACCGTATTGTTACTTTTGTTCCCGTTGGGATAAATCTGTCCCCTTCCCCGGTTCCCACCTACGTATATTGGATATTTTAAGAAGTGAACATCTTTATTAGTCGCGGGATCGGGGGAAAGAATAGGAAAAGTTATTTCACTATATTTCTGACCAGAAACAGGCCCTATCACAAGAATATTTTTTTTATTCGGACGGTAGTTCTGAAAAGACAGATTGCCTATCTTTTCTTTCATCTCGGGCGAAATACGATCGGGGGGGGCTAATTCAAACCCCTCTGGTAAAATAAGAACGGCCCCTACATTCAAAGGCCCCTTTTTACCATTAGCAAGAACTTGTTTCAGTTGCATATCATAAGGAATTCTAACAACTGCTTCAAATACAGTATCAGGAAGTACCGCCTGTGGAACCTCAATATCGACAGGCTTATTAGCTAAATGGCAATTGGCGCATACAATACGACCAGTTGCTTCTCGTGGATTTTCAAAACCCTGCTGCGCAAAAATGGGATATGCATTTGAAATGGATGCCCGAGTTATTATATATATCATGAGCGATACGGAAATGAATCGAGTAATCTCTTCCTTTATAGAAGAAAAGGTATTTCTAATTTGCATGGTCCAATCATTGATCCCGAAAATTTCTACAATAAAATTAGGTAGGTCGCTAGTATAGTTCCCTATCCACGATTCTGCTATTTACTGAAATAATTTTACTGGAATATAGTAGGAATACTCTGGATGGGTAGAAAGAGTAAGGTAAGTACAACTTTGAATGCTTTGCTTATGTACAAAGTAAGAAAGATGATAATTGGATCAGTGAATCGTTTTTCAGTCATTCATTGAATGATAAATCACTACAAGTGACGGAGATACACGATTTAAATAGCGGAAAATCCAATATTTAAAAATTGTATCTAGAATGACTGGAAAAGTGGAAACAAGACCAGATATAATTTGATCATTATGAGCAAATCCAAAATCGTTGTAGACATAGCCAATCATTAGTTCCCAACCGTGAGGCGAATGAAATCCGATACATAAATCAGTTACTAAAAGAATAGAAAAAGCTTTGATTGTGTCGCTTAAATTATATAGGAATTCTTGAACCCAAGAGTTAAGAATAAGAAGTTCTTCATTACCCAGAATAGAATAACCACTTAAAATAACGAAACAGATGATATTTGTCGAGAAGTGCAAAATCGTATGGATATGATTCTCATCGTGCATCTTGATCAATTGTATTGTTTCTTTGTGGAGCCCTATATGAAGCTTTTGTAGATGTGTTTCTGGGAATTCCTTTATCATTTCGTCCAAGAGGAATAGTTCCTCTAATTCTATGAATTTTTCTAGAATACTCCTTTCTTGAATATCATTCAAAAAAGTTTCGGATTGCCTAGTATTCCACCAATTAGTAACCCAAGATTCCAGACTTTTATTAAATGAGAGCGAGATCCACCAGGGCAAAAATACTAAAAATACTATAGATGAAAGATATCGAAGGGGAATGGATGCGTTCTTTTTTGTCATTTTTTCATCTGTGAATTGTTAATGAACCCACCTCATTCGTTGACTCTATGCGATCTAATATTTCTATCAAGCATGAGTTCGATTATAAGGTATCGCGCCTATAAATTCTAAATCTAGTCTCTGTTTTTTAGTTGTGATTCAGCAGTTAGTCCGGGAATATTTGAAAAAAGTTTCTGAAGAATATTGTGATGATCAATAATGAGTGAAAAAAAAATTGTTTTTGTAGACAAAAACAATTTCATTTTATGTTATCGCTATTTCCTGTTCCGTACACGTTTGCTTTGGCCCGACTGTGCATTCTGAAGAAACTTCAATTTCAATTAAGTAAATTCTGCTATAGAAAAAAGAAGATTCTTGGGGTTTTTCCCCCTGCTGAGAAAGGATTTATTCTTCAGTTCATTTTTCAAAATCAAAATCCTTCAATTGGTACACGCAAGAAATAGGCCAATTCTGCAGCCTTTTGCTCAATTTCTCGTGGAGTCAAATTCTCATCAGTACGAGTCAAGGGAATGGCCCCCAGGCCTCTGATTTCCATATAAAGGACACGACGAGCATAAATACCCTCTTTAACTTCTATTCTGATGGACTGAATATCTTTCATAAGGAATCGTAGAAAGATCCGGCGATTTTTTCCAGGAAATCCCCAACGAAAAATAGACACTATTCCTTCTTTTCTATCAAATCGATCATAACCGCCACCTACATTCCATGTAATTGTGCACCACAAATAGGAACTAATAAAGAGACCCGCGATCCCATAGAAAGACATTACGATCCCTTGTGGGAAAAAATTGATTTGCTGAGAGGGAAATAAAGATATCAAATTCCTATCAAGATAACTAGAAATTCCAACCAATAAGAATCCTAATGAACCTAAAAAAAGGATAAAGGCCCAGCAGAAATTACTTGTTTTGCGAGATCCTGCTAGAAATTCGATCCATATATATTCTGATCGCCAACTCATACATACTAGATCCTGTTGCATTTTATTGGAATTGAGAGAATAACCAAAATCAATTTAACTTTACTTTTTTTATTTCCGAAGTAACTCCCATCAACTAGTACTATTCTGATGTGAACTTTTAGCAGTAATTTATCGAATTGGTTAGATATAAGAAAATAAGAACATCCCCTTCATATGATTCCCTATATATAGCTACATACGCCTATATATAACTAGGTACATATGGATACATTGACTTTAATTTCAGACATGACCTCGGATTCCGACCTATTTTTTAGTTTTGAAAATAGCTCGAATTCATTTACCCATATATCATGTTTACGCATGCATAAGAGCTCCTTCCTTTATGTTAGGAGAAAGCCACCTCGTATTGTTATACAATATTCTACTAAATGGCTATCTGTATTCGCTAAGTCTTGAAAAAAAACTAGATGAGATTTGACTACATCGGATTTAAAAAATCTTATTTTTTTGAATATGAAGAAATAAAGAAGCCATTGCAATTGCCGGAAATACTAGGCCCACTAAAGGCACCAAAATAGAGGGTAAGTTTAAGTTGTTAAGAATTGCCATAGAATGGGTACCTCGATTTAATATTTGTACCTGTTATTGTTATAAAGATATCTTATATTAATTATAATTTATATTCTAATTCGTATATAAGTATACTAAGTATATCTAAGTGAGTATATATAATAAGTGCAAGGAATGTAGAATAAAATAAACGGACTTATTCATCTTTTTACATGAAATATATGTATGATAATCTACTTTCTTTATTATTCTTACTTCTTTTATTTTTTCTTCTTCTATTGTTTTGTCCTTATCTTCTAATTTCTTTTTGAATAAAAAAAAAGAGTTTCTTACAAATTCCCGAAAGATTCGTTAGAATCCGATCCAACTGCAGGGATTCTTAGAAAAACTGGGACTTGTTGGGAGATATAGAAAGATCCAAGATTCTATATTTTCTATATTTGAATTCTATATACGTATACAAGAATCTAACATGAAATTTGTTTTATTTGCCTTCCTCCTAATTCTAAGGACGAATTCGCTTTTTATCTTGTTTTGTTGAGAAAGGTTTACTGATTAGTAATTAGTAATATCGGTAAAAAAAAAAAAAAAAAAAAAACCAAAGAAAAATCCATTCTTCGGTTTTTTTTTTTATTTTGATTCTGATAAACTAACTAACTAATTGTTAGCCACAAACAAAAATTTAACGTAAGACTCTACTTGATTGAATTTTGATTCAAAGGCAAAAAGTCGTGTAGCTGAAATAACTCACTCAGAACACCTTTTAAAGGATTACGTGGTACGATTGGATCGAATAAGCCCTTATGGAATAAATATTCAGCCGCTTGTGAACCTTCAGGTACCGTCTTCTTCAATGTTTGTTCAATTACTCTTTTACCCGCAAATGCAATATAAGCATTAGGTTCTGCAATAATGATATCCCCCAACATACCAAAACTAGCCGTCACTCCGCCAGTAGTAGGAGATGTAAGAATTGGTACATAGAATAACTTTTTATTTGATTGATAATCATATAAAGCGGCAGATATCTTAGCCATTTGCATCAAGCTCAAACTTCCTTCTTG